GTCAACGTAGCTTATCTAAAGCATGACACTGAAGATGTTAAGATAGGCCCTAGAAAGCCTCGTAGACACAAAGGCTTGGTCCTGACTTTACTGTCAACTTTAGCTAAACTTACACATGCAAGTATCCGCGACCCCGTGAGAATGCCCCCCAGTTCTCTATTGAAAACAAGGAGCAGGTATCAGGCACACCCCATTTCAAGCCCACGACGCCTTGTTTAGCCACACCCTCAAGGGAACTCAGCAGTGATAAACCTTAAGCCATAAGTGAAAACTTGACTTAGTCAAAGCTAAATTAAGGGCCGGTAAAACTCGTGCCAGCCACCGCGGTTATACGAGAGACCCAAGTTGATAGACATCGGCGTAAAGCGTGGTTAAGATCCCCTAAAACTAAAGCCGAACACCCTCAGGGCAGTTATACGCATCCGAAGGTACGAAGTTCCACCACGAAAGTGGCTTTATTCCCCTGACCCCACGAAAGCTACGAAACAAACTGGGATTAGATACCCCACTATGCCTAGCTGTAAACATTGATAGATTAACACACCCTCTATCCGCCCGGGTACTACGAGCACCAGCTTAAAACCCAAAGGACTTGGCGGTACTTTAGATCCCCCTAGAGGAGCCTGTTCTATAACCGATAATCCCCGTTTAACCTCACCCTCTCTTGTTTATCCCGCCTATATACCGCCGTCGTCAGCTTACCCTGTGAAGGCCTAATAGTAAGCAAAATTGGCACCCCCTAGAACGTCAGGTCGAGGTGTAGCGCATGTGAGGGGAAGAAATGGGCTACATTCATTAACATAATGAATACGAACGATATACTGAAAACGTATATCCGAAGGAGGATTTAGCAGTAAGTGGAAAATAGAGTGCTCCGCTGAAATCGGCTCTGAAGTGCGCACACACCGCCCGTCACTCTCCCCAAGCATTCTGACTTTTATAACTAAAACATTACAGCCGCCACAGGGGAGGCAAGTCGTAACATGGTAAGTGTACCGGAAGGTGTACTTGGAAAAATCAGAGCATAGCTAAAATAGAATAGCATTTCCCTTACACTGAAAAATTATCCGTGCAAGTCGGATTGCCCTGACGCCAACCAGCTAGCCCATCATAATAAAAACAACACCCCAATATCAATACCCCCTAATACACCCCCTACCTTCTAAACAAATCATTTTTCCTCCTTAGTATGGGAGACAGAAAAGGAACTATCGGAGCAATAGAAAAAGTACCGTAAGGGAACGCTGAAAGAGAAATGAAATAACCCAGTATAAGCCTAAAAAAGCAGAGATCCCCCCTCGTACCTTTTGCATCATGATTTAGCCAGTATCCCCCAAGCAAAGAGCACTTTAGTCTGGGCCCCCGAAACTACGTGAGCTACTCCAAGGCAGCCTATCATAGGGCAAATCCGTCTCTGTGGCAAAAGAGTGGAGAGAACTTTGAGTAGAGGTGACAGACCTACCGAACCTAGTAATAGCTGGTTGCCTGAGAATTGGATATGAGTTCAGCCTCCTAGCTTCTCCCCTCACCCCGGTCTTACCCCTACCGATACCTAAAGAAGCCAAGAGAGTTAATCAAAGGGGGTACAGCCCCTTTGATATAAGACACAACTTTTCCAGGTGGGTAAAGATCATAATCACCAAGGACATTATGCCCCAGTGGGCCTAAAAGCAGCCACCTAGACAGAAAGCGTTAAAGCTCAAGCATTAAACCCGCCCATATATACAGATAACAACTCCCAACCCCCTAACACTATCAGGCCTTCTCATGCAAACATGAGAGTGCCCATGCTAATATGAGTAATAAGAGAGTCCCGCCTCTCTCCTTGCACACGTGTACATCAGAACGAACCCCCACTGAAACTTAACCGACCCCAAATAAAGAGGGTAGTGGACAAAAAGTAAAGAACCAGAAAAACGTCCAACAAATAACCGTTAACCCTACACCGGAGTGCCCCCCAGGAAAGACTAAAAGAAAAAGAAGGAACTCGGCAAACTAATTCAAGCCTCGCCTGTTTACCAAAAACATCGCCTCTTGCAAGTATAATATAAGAGGTCCCGCCTGCCCTGTGACTATATGTTTAACGGCCGCGGTATTTTAACCGTGCGAAGGTAGCGCAATCACTTGTCTTTTAAATGAAGACCTGTATGAATGGCATAACGAGGGCTTAACTGTCTCCTTTTTCAAGTCAATGAAATTGATCTCCCCGTGCAGAAGCGGGGATAACCCCATAAGACGAGAAGACCCTATGGAGCTTCAGACATCAAGGTATATCATGTTAAATACCCCTAGACAAAGGACCTAACTAAATGAACCATACCCCATGTCTTTGGTTGGGGCGACCACGGGGAAATAAAAAACCCCCACGTGGAAGGGGAGCACTACCTCCTACAACCAAGAGCTGCCGCTCTACTAAACAGAACTTCTGACCAAACATGATCCGGCAACGCCGATCAACGGACCGAGTTACCCTAGGGATAACAGCGCAATCCTCTTCTAGAGCCCATATCGACAAGAGGGTTTACGACCTCGATGTTGGATCAGGACATCCTAATGGTGCAACCGCTATTAAGGGTTCGTTTGTTCAACGATTAAAGTCCTACGTGATCTGAGTTCAGACCGGAGTAATCCAGGTCAGTTTCTATCTATGTTATGTTTTTTTCTAGTACGAAAGGACCGAAAAGAAGAGGCCCATGCTCAAAGCACGCCTCACCCCTCCTAGTGAAAACAACTAAAATAGGCAAAAGGGCATACCCTTCACGCCTAAGATAATGGCATGTCGGAGTGGCAGAGCCCGGTATATTGCAAAAGGCCTAAGCCCTTTATACGGAGGTTCAAATCCTCCCTCCAACTATGATTTCTACCCTTATAACGCACATTCTTAACCCCCTAGCTTTTATCGTCCCCATCCTACTCGCCGTGGCCTTCCTAACCTTGATCGAACGAAAAGTCCTAGGATATATACAACTCCGCAAGGGACCAAACATTGTTGGACCCTACGGCCTCCTCCAACCAATCGCAGACGGAGTAAAACTATTCATTAAAGAACCCATTCGACCTGCAACTTCCTCCCCCATCCTATTCCTCCTAGCACCCATACTTGCACTAACCCTCGCCCTCACCCTCTGAGCCCCCATACCCCTCCCCTACCCCGTAATTGACCTAAACCTAGGTATCCTCTTTATCTTAGCCCTCTCCAGCCTCGCCGTCTACTCAATTCTCGGCTCAGGTTGAGCATCAAATTCAAAATATGCCCTCATCGGGGCCCTCCGGGCCGTAGCCCAAACCATTTCCTACGAAGTCAGTCTTGGCCTAATCCTTTTAAACACCATTATCTTTACGGGCGGCTTCACCCTCCAAACCTTTAACACTGCCCAAGAAGCCATTTGACTTGCCATCCCCGCCTGACCCCTCGCTGCAATATGATACATCTCCACCCTCGCAGAAACTAACCGAGCCCCCTTTGATCTTACTGAGGGAGAATCCGAATTAGTCTCAGGCTTTAACGTTGAGTATGCAGGAGGCCCCTTCGCCCTATTCTTCCTGGCAGAATACGCAAACATTCTACTCATAAATACACTTTCAGCCACACTATTCCTAGGAGCCTCCCACATTCCGACAATCCCAGAACTTACAGCCACCAACCTAATAATCAAAGCAGCTCTCCTCTCAATACTTTTCCTCTGAGTACGGGCCTCATACCCACGATTCCGATACGACCAACTCATACACCTCATCTGAAAAAACTTCCTCCCCCTAACACTAGCCCTCGTAATTTGACACCTCGCCCTCCCCACCGCACTCATGGGTCTGCCCCCTCAACTATAATACCGGATTCGTGCCTGAAACCCAAGGGCCACTTTGATAGAGTGAACCATGGGGGTTAAAGTCCCCCCGACTCCTTAGAAAGAAGGGATTTGAACCCTACCTAAAGAGATCAAAACTCTTTGTGCTTCCACTACACCACTTCCTAGTAAAATCAGCTAATTAAGCTTTTGGGCCCATACCCCAAACATGTTGGTTAAAACCCTTCTTTTACTAATGAACCCATACATCTTAGCCACCCTCCTATTTGGCCTAGGCCTCGGAACCACAATTACATTCGCCAGCTCCCATTGACTCCTGGCATGAATAGGCCTTGAAATAAACACCCTCGCCATCATCCCCTTAATAACCCAAAGCCACCACCCCCGAGCAGTTGAAGCTACCACAAAATACTTTCTTACCCAAGCCACAGCAGCCGCCATACTACTATTTGCCAGCACTACTAACGCCTGACTTACCGGACAATGAGATATCCAACAAATATCCCACCCCCTCCCTACCACCCTTATTACTCTAGCCCTCGCACTCAAAATTGGCTTAGCCCCAATTCATGCCTGACTACCAGAAGTCCTTCAAGGATTAGACCTCACCACAGGCCTCATCCTCTCCACCTGACAAAAACTCGCCCCCTTTGCCCTCCTCCTCCAAATCCACCCTCCCAACTCCCCCATCCTAATCATATTAGGACTAATATCCACCCTCGTTGGAGGCTGAGGCGGACTAAACCAAACACAACTACGAAAAATCCTAGCCTACTCCTCAATCGCCCACCTCGGATGAATAATCCTCGTCCTACAATTTTCCCCCTCCCTCACCCTACTAACTCTCCTCACATACATCATTATGACTTTCTCAACTTTCCTTGTATTCAAACTTAATAAAGCAACAACCATCAATTCACTCGCCACTTCTTGAACAAAAGCCCCCGCACTCACAGCCCTGACCCCCCTCATTCTCCTCTCATTAGGAGGCCTCCCACCCCTTACAGGCTTCATGCCCAAATGACTCATCCTACAAGAATTATCCAAACAAGACCTTGCCCCAATCGCCACCCTAGCCGCCATCACCGCTCTCCTCAGCCTATACTTCTACCTACGCCTATCCTACGCAATAACTTTAACCATATCCCCCAACAACCTACCTGGAACCACCTCATGACGCCTTCCCTCTCTCCAGCCAACCCTCCCCTTAACCACATCCCTCGTAGCCACCCTCTCCCTCCTCCCACTAACCCCCGCCATAACAACACTCCTTACCCTCTAGGAGCTTAGGATAGTACAAGTCCAAAGGCCTTCAAAGCCCTAAGCGAGGGTGAAAATCCCCCAGCCCCTGATAAGACTTGCAAGACACTACCCCACATCTTCTGCATGCAAAGCAGACACTTTAATTAAGCTAAAGCCTTTCTAGACAGGCAGGCCTCGATCCTACGAATTCTTAGTTAACAGCTAAGCGCCCAAGCCAGCGAGCATCCGTCTACTTGCCTCGCCTTTCCTTTTAAAAAAGGCGAGGCAAGCCCCGGCCGGAAATAAACCGACTCCTGAAGATTTGCAATCTTACGTGACAAACACCTCGGAGCTTGGTAAGAAGAGGGCTCACACCTCTGTATATGGGACTACAATCCACCGCTTACTCAGCCATCCTACCTGTGGCAATCACCCGTTGATTTTTCTCGACCAACCATAAAGACATCGGCACCCTCTATCTAGTATTTGGTGCATGAGCTGGAATAGTAGGCACAGCCTTAAGCTTACTCATCCGCGCTGAACTAAGCCAACCAGGCGCCCTTCTTGGAGACGACCAAATTTATAATGTTATCGTTACAGCACATGCTTTCGTAATAATCTTCTTTATAGTAATACCAATTATAATTGGAGGGTTCGGAAACTGACTCATCCCCCTAATGATCGGGGCCCCCGACATAGCATTCCCCCGAATAAATAACATAAGCTTTTGACTGCTACCCCCCTCTTTCCTTCTACTCCTTGCCTCTTCAGGAGTCGAAGCAGGGGCTGGAACCGGATGAACAGTCTACCCTCCCCTGGCCGGTAACCTGGCCCACGCTGGGGCATCCGTAGACCTTACCATCTTTTCTCTTCACCTAGCAGGTGTCTCCTCAATCTTAGGAGCAATTAACTTTATTACAACAATTATCAACATAAAACCCTCAGCCATCTCTCAATACCAAACACCCCTATTTGTGTGGTCCGTCCTTATCACAGCCGTTCTCCTTCTATTATCTCTCCCCGTACTAGCTGCTGGCATCACAATGCTACTGACAGACCGAAACTTAAATACAACTTTCTTTGACCCTGCAGGTGGAGGAGACCCAATCCTTTATCAACACCTATTCTGATTCTTTGGTCATCCCGAAGTCTATATTCTTATCCTCCCGGGGTTCGGGATAATCTCTCACATTGTGGCCTACTACTCTGGTAAAAAAGAACCCTTTGGATATATAGGAATAGTATGAGCTATAATAGCCATCGGCCTATTAGGATTTATTGTGTGAGCCCATCACATATTTACAGTAGGAATAGACGTAGACACACGAGCATACTTTACATCCGCAACAATAATTATCGCGATCCCAACCGGTGTAAAAGTCTTTAGCTGACTTGCAACACTACACGGAGGCACTATCAAATGAGACACACCCCTTCTTTGAGCTATTGGCTTCATCTTCCTCTTTACAGTCGGAGGATTAACAGGTATTGTTTTGGCCAATTCATCCTTAGATATCGTCCTTCACGACACCTACTATGTAGTAGCCCACTTCCACTACGTCCTATCCATGGGAGCCGTATTCGCTATCGTTGCTGCCTTCGTACATTGATTCCCCCTATTCTCAGGGTATGCCCTCCATAGTACATGAACCAAAGTACACTTTGGAGTAATATTTGTAGGCGTGAACCTAACATTCTTCCCCCAACACTTCCTAGGACTAGCCGGGATACCCCGACGATACTCAGATTACCCCGACGCCTACACCTTATGAAACTCAGTCTCCTCTATTGGATCACTAATCTCCCTTGTCGCAGTAATCATATTCTTGTTCATCATCTGAGAAGCATTTGCTGCCAAACGTGAAGTCCTATCCGTAGATATAACCACAACCAACGTAGAATGACTACACGGCTGTCCTCCCCCTTACCATACATTTGAGGAACCCGCCTTTGTCCTAGTCCAATCAGACTAACGAGAAAGGGAGGAGTCGAACCCCCATAAACTGGTTTCAAGCCAGCCACATCAACCACTCTGTCACTTCCTTTATAAGATTCTAGTAAAACTTAACATTACACTGCCTTGTCGAGGCAGAGTTGTGGGTTAAACCCCCGCGTATCTTGCATAATAATGGCACATCCCTCACAACTAGGATTCCAAGATGCAGCTTCACCTGTAATAGAAGAACTTCTACACTTTCACGACCACGCCCTAATAATCGTCTTTCTCATCAGCACACTAGTACTTTATATTATTGTGGCCATGGTCTCAACTAAACTTACAAACAAATACATCCTCGACTCTCAAGAAATTGAAATCATCTGAACAATCCTCCCAGCTATCATCCTTATCCTAATTGCCCTCCCCTCCCTTCGCATTCTCTATCTTATAGACGAAATCAATGACCCCCACTTAACAATTAAAGCTGTCGGACATCAATGATACTGAAGCTATGAATATACGGACTATGAAGACCTGGGTTTTGATTCCTACATGATTCCTACACAAGACCTCACCCCCGGCCAATTCCGACTACTTGAAGCAGACCACCGAATAGTAATTCCCGTTGAATCCCCCATTCGAATCCTAATTTCTGCTGAAGATGTCCTCCACTCCTGAGCAGTCCCCTCCCTCGGCGTTAAAATAGACGCAGTCCCTGGCCGACTTAACCAAACAGCTTTTATCACATCCCGTCCTGGGGTCTTTTATGGTCAATGCTCCGAAATCTGCGGAGCCAACCATAGTTTCATACCTATCGTAGTTGAAGCCGTCCCCTTAGAACACTTTGAAAACTGATCCTCACTAATACTTGAAGACGCCTCGCTAAGAAGCTAAACCGGGAATAGCATTAGCCTTTTAAGCTAAAGATTGGTGACCCCCAACCACCCCTAGCGACATGCCCCAACTCAACCCCTCACCCTGACTTGCTATCTTTATCTTCTCATGATTAGTTTTCCTAATCATTATTCCCCCAAAAGTCATAGCCCACACTTTCCCAAACGAACCAACACCCCAAAGCACAGAAAAACCCAAAGGGGAACCTTGAAACTGACCATGATACTAAGCTTCTTTGACCAATTTATGAGCCCAATATACCTAGGCATCCCCCTAATTGCCCTCGCCCTTACACTTCCCTGACTCCTCTTCCCTGCCCCTACAACCCGATGACTAAACAACCGACTGCTTACCCTACAAAACTGATTCATCGGACGATTCGCCCACGAACTTTTCCTGCCCGTAAATCTCCCTGGCCATAAATGGGCTGTTTTACTCACCTCCCTAATACTATTTCTAATTTCTTTAAACATGCTAGGCCTCCTTCCATATACCTTCACCCCTACCACCCAACTATCCCTCAACATAGGCCTAGCCTTCCCCCTCTGGCTAGCAACAGTCATTATTGGAATACGAAACCAACCAACCGAAGCCCTAGGCCATCTCCTTCCAGAAGGAACCCCTACCCTCCTTATTCCTATCTTAATCATTATCGAAACAATCAGCCTCTTCATTCGTCCTTTAGCCCTCGGTGTACGACTAACAGCCAACCTTACCGCCGGCCACCTTTTAATCCAACTAATCGCAACAGCTGCAACCGTCCTTCTACCACTAATACCAGCCGTAGCAATTCTAACAGCAACTCTACTCTTTCTCCTCACACTCCTAGAAGTCGCCGTAGCAATAATCCAAGCTTACGTATTTGTACTACTCCTAAGCCTTTACCTACAAGAGAACGTTTAATGGCCCACCAAGCACACGCATACCACATAGTTGACCCAAGCCCCTGACCCCTAACAGGAGCAACCGCTGCCCTCCTAATGACATCCGGCCTCGCCATCTGATTCCATTTTAACTCCATAACACTAATAAACATCGGACTAATCCTCCTCCTCCTAACAATATACCAATGATGACGAGACATCATCCGAGAAGGAACCTTCCAAGGACACCACACACCCCCTGTCCAAAAAGGATTACGATACGGAATAATCCTATTTATTACCTCCGAAGTCTTTTTCTTCCTAGGATTTTTCTGAGCCTTTTACCACTCTAGCCTCGCCCCTACTCCAGAACTTGGCGGCTGCTGACCCCCTGCAGGCCTAACCACCTTAGACCCATTTGAAGTCCCTCTGCTCAATACAGCAGTCCTTCTCGCCTCTGGAGTCACAGTCACCTGAGCCCACCACAGCATTATGGAAGGGACTCGAAAACAAGCAATCCAATCCCTAACCCTAACAATTCTCTTAGGATTTTACTTTACTTTTCTTCAAGCCATAGAATACTACGAAGCCCCTTTCACAATTGCAGACGGGGTCTATGGGTCTACCTTCTTCGTGGCCACCGGCTTCCACGGACTCCATGTCATTATCGGCTCCACATTCCTAGCTGTCTGCCTTCTCCGACAAATCCGTTACCACTTTACATCCGATCACCACTTTGGATTCGAGGCAGCTGCCTGATACTGACACTTCGTAGACGTCGTCTGACTATTCCTGTACGTCTCCATCTATTGATGAGGATCTTAATCTTTCTAGTATCAGCCCAGTATAAGTGACTTCCAATCACCAGGTCTTGGTTAAAACCCAAGGAAAGATAATGAACCTAATTACAACAATTATTTTAATTGCCACCGCACTCTCCACCATCCTTGCCATCGTATCCTTCTGGTTACCACAAATAACCCCCGACCACGAAAAGCTTTCCCCCTACGAATGCGGATTTGACCCCCTAGGCTCAGCACGCCTCCCCTTCTCCCTTCGATTTTTCCTCGTGGCTATCCTCTTCCTTTTATTTGACCTCGAAATTGCCCTCCTCCTCCCGCTCCCCTGAGGAGACCAACTCCCCTCACCACTCACTACATTCCTTTGAGCCTCCTCAGTCTTGATCCTCTTAACACTCGGACTAATTTATGAATGACTCCAAGGGGGTCTCGAATGAGCTGAATAGGTATTTAGTTTAAGAAAAACATTTGATTTCGGCTCAAAAGCCTATGGTTAAAGTCCATAATTACCTAATGACCCCTGCTCACTTTGCTTTTTCCTCAACCTTTATATTAGGGTTGGCAGGCCTGGCACTCCACCGAACCCACCTCTTATCCGCCCTCTTATGTCTGGAGGCCATAATACTCTCCCTTTTTATTGCCCTCTCAATTTGAACCCTACAACTAGACTCTACCAACTTCTCAGCCTCCCCCATACTCTTACTAGCCTTCTCAGCCTGCGAAGCAAGTGCAGGGCTCGCTCTCCTTGTTGCCACCTCACGAACCCACGGCAGCGACCGCCTGCAAGGCCTCAACCTCTTACAATGCTAAAAATTCTTATCCCAACACTTATGCTCGTCCCAACAACCTGATTAACTCCTCCAAAATGACTCTGGCCCACAACCCTTACCCACAGCCTCATTATTGCACTTATTAGCCTAACCTGACTAGACAACTTGACAGAAACAGGCTGGACCTCCCTCAATCTTTACTTAGCCACAGACCCCCTATCAACTCCCCTTCTCGTCCTTACCTGCTGACTCCTCCCCCTTATAATTCTAGCCAGCCAAAACCACACAGCCCTCGAACCCCTCGGACGCCAACGAACATATATTACCCTCTTAACATCTCTACAAATTTTCCTAATCCTAGCCTTTAGCGCTACCGAAATTATTATATTTTATATCATATTTGAAGCCACTCTAATCCCAACACTAGTAATTATCACCCGTTGAGGCAACCAAACAGAACGCCTAAACGCAGGAACTTACTTTCTATTCTACACATTAGCCGGCTCCCTCCCCCTCCTTGTAGCTCTCCTCCTCCTTCAAAACAACACGGGGACTCTGTCCCTTTTAACTCTCCAATACTCTACCCCTCTACACCTAGAATCCTTCGGAGATAAACTCTGATGGGCCGGCTGCTTACTAGCATTCCTAGTAAAAATACCCCTCTACGGCGTCCACCTCTGACTCCCTAAAGCACACGTAGAGGCCCCCATTGCAGGCTCAATAATTCTTGCAGCCGTACTCCTTAAACTAGGGGGCTACGGCATGATACGAATAATAATCATGTTAGAACCACTAACCAAAGAACTCAGCTACCCCTTTATCATCTTTGCCCTGTGGGGCGTAATCATAACAAGCTCAATCTGCCTCCGGCAAACAGACCTTAAATCCCTAATTGCCTACTCATCAGTAAGCCATATGGGCCTAGTCGCAGGAGGTATTCTAATTCAAACCCCCTGAGGTTTCACAGGGGCCCTAATCCTCATAATCGCTCACGGACTAACCTCCTCAGCCCTCTTTTGTCTAGCAAACACCAACTACGAACGCACCCACAGCCGAACAATAGTTCTCGCACGCGGACTACAAATAGTCCTCCCCCTAATAACAGCATGATGATTTATCGCCAGCCTCGCCAACCTAGCACTTCCCCCCTTACCCAACCTCATAGGAGAACTCATAATTATTACCTCCCTATTCAACTGATCCCCCTGAACCCTGATGTTGACAGGAGCTGGAACCCTAATCACTGCTAGCTATTCCCTCTACATATTCTTAATAACACAACGAGGCCCCCTTCCCACACACATCATTGCCCTCAACCCCTCACACTCACGAGAACACCTCCTCATAATTCTCCACCTTCTCCCCCTAACCCTCCTTATCCTTAAGCCCGAACTAATCTGGGGTTGAACCATCTGTAGATGTAGTTTAACATAAAACACTAGACTGTGGCTCTAAAAACAGGGGTTAAAACCCCCTCATTTACCGAGAGAGGCTCGCTAGCACCGAAGACTGCTAATCTTCGCAACCTCGGTTGAACCCCAAGGCTCACTCGTACAGCTCCTAAAGGATAACAGCTCATCCGCTGGTCTTAGGAACCAGAAACTCTTGGTGCAAATCCAAGTAGCAGCTATGCACCCCACCTCCTTAATAATAACAACAAGCCTAGTAATTATCTTTTTTCTACTAGTATTTCCTATCCTTACAACCCTCTCCCCCCACCCCCAAACCCCCGACTGGGCCCTAACACAGGTTAAAACTGCAGTAAAACTAGCATTCTTCGTCAGCCTACTACCTCTATGTTTATTTATAAACGAAGGGACAGAAACAGTCATTACCAACTGAACCTGAACAAACACCCATACCTTTGACATTAATATCAGCCTAAAATTTGACTATTACTCCATCATCTTTACCCCTATTGCACTTTACGTAACGTGATCAATCCTCGAATTCGCATCATGATATATGCACGCCGACCCCCAAATAAACCGATTCTTTAAATACCTCCTAACCTTCCTCATCGCCATAATCATCCTAGTTACAGCAAACAATATATTTCAACTTTTCATCGGATGAGAAGGTGTTGGAATCATATCTTTTCTCCTCATTGGCTGATGATACGCCCGAGCAGACGCTAACACCGCCGCCCTACAAGCTGTAATTTACAATCGAGTTGGAGACATCGGACTCATCCTTGCAATAGCATGAATAGCCACCAACCTAAATTCCTGAGAAATACAACAAATATTTATTACTGCTAAAAACTTTGACATAACCCTCCCACTCCTAGGGCTAATTATTGCCGCTACCGGCAAATCAGCCCAATTTGGCCTCCATCCTTGATTACCCTCGGCCATAGAGGGGCCTACCCCGGTATCTGCCCTACTACACTCCAGCACAATGGTTGTCGCAGGAATTTTTCTCCTCATCCGCCTAAGCCCCCTCATAGAAAACAACCAGACAGCCCTGTCCCTCTGCCTATGTCTGGGCGCCCTAACAACACTCTTTACCGCCACCTGCGCTCTCACTCAAAATGACATCAAAAAGATCGTTGCATTCTCCACCTCCAGCCAATTAGGCCTTATAATAGTAACAATCGGCTTAAACCAACCCCAACTGGCCTTCCTCCATATCTGCACACACGCCTTCTTCAAAGCCATACTCTTCCTATGTTCCGGCTCTATTATCCATAGCCTTAATGATGAACAAGACATTCGTAAAATAGGAGGCATACACCACCTTACCCCCTTTACCTCCTCCTGCCTTACAATTGGCAGCCTCGCCCTCACCGGTACTCCTTTCCTAGCAGGCTTCTTCTCTAAAGATGCCATTATTGAAGCACTAAACACATCCCACCTTAACGCCTGAGCCCTCACACTAACCCTTCTTGCCACTTCATTTACAGCTGTCTACAGCCTCCGAGTTGTATTCTTTGTATCAATAGGCCACCCTCGATTCAACCCCCACTCCCCCATTAACGAAAACAACCCAACAGTAATAAACCCTATCAAACGACTGGCCTGAGGTAGCATTATCGCCGGCCTCTTAATTACCTCCAACATCATTCCCCTAAAAACACCAATCATATCTATACCCCCTTTACTAAAACTAGCAGCCCTTGCCGTCTCAATCCTAGGCCTAATCATTGCCCTAGAACTTGCATCCCTTACTTACAAACAATTTAAACCCTCTCCTAAACTCTCACCTCACCATTTCTCCAACATACTAGGCTTTTTCCCTCCCATCATTCACCGCCTCACCCCAAAACTTAACCTCCTTCTCGGCCAGACAATTGCTAACCAAACAATCGATCAAGCCTGACTGGAAAAATCTGGACCTAAAACCCTCATCTCCTCTAACATACCCCTAATTACCATAACAAGCAACACTCAACAAGGCATAATCAAAACCTATCTGACCCTCTTCCTTCTCACCCTAGCCTTAACCATCCTCTTAATCACCTACTAAACTGCTCGAACCATCCCTCGCCCTATGCCCCGAGTCAACTCCAATACCACAAACAAAGTAAGAAGCAACACCCATGCACCAATTACCAATATCCCTCCACCCAACGAATACATTAATGCCACACCCCCCATATCCCCCCGAAAAACAAAAAACTCCCCCACACCGTCCGCAGAGGCCCAAGAAGCCTCATACCACCCCCCTCAAAAAAGCCCACAAACAGATATAACCCCTACCCCATAAACCACCATATACAACATAACAGCCGGACTCCCTCAACTCTCCGGATATGGTTCAGCAGCCAAAGCTGCCGAATAAGCAAACACCACCAGCATTCCCCCCAAATAAATTAAAAATAACACTAACGACAAAAAAGATCCCCCGTGTCCTACCAAAACCCCACACCCCATCCCTGCAACAACAACTAAGCCTAACGCGGCAAAGTAGGGGGAGGGGTTAGAAGCAACCGCAACCAACCCTAAAACTAAACCAAACAATAACAGACACATCATATAAGTCATATATTCCTGCCAGGACTCTAACCAGGACTAATGGCTTGAAAAACCACCGTTGTTACTCAACTACAAGAACCCTAATGGCAAGCCTCCGAAAAACCCACCCACTACTAAAAATTGTTAACGACGCACTAGTTGACCTCCCCACCCCCTCTAATATCTCCGTAATATGAAACTTCGGCTCATTACTTGGCCTTTGCCTCATCTCCCAAATCCTTACAGGACTATTCCTTGCAATACATTACACCCCGGACGTCGAGTCGGCCTTTGCCTCCGTAGCCCACATCTGTCGAGACGTTAATTTCGGATGACTTATCCGAAACTTACATGCAAACGGCGCATCCTTCTTCTTCATTTGCATCTACCTCCACATTGGCCGGGGCCTATATTATGGCTCCTACCTCTACAAAGAAACATGAAACATTGGAGTCGTTCTCCTCCTCCTCGTAATAATAACTGCCTTCGTAGGCTACGTCCTCCCATGAGGACAAATATCCTTCTGAGGAGCCACCGTCATTACAAACCTCCTCTCCGCCGTCCCTTACGTAGGGACTATACTCGTCGAATGAATCTGGGGAGGCTTCTCAGTAGACAATGCCACCCTCACCCGATTCTTTGCATTCCACTTTCTTTTCCCATTTATCATCGCAGCAATAACAATCTTACACCTCCTCTTTCTCCACGAAACAGGCTCCACCAATCCCATTGGCCTTAACTCAAACGCAGATAAAATCTCATTCCACCCCTACTTCTCCTACAAAGACCTCCTAGGCTTTGCAGTCCTACTAATAGCCCTCGCCACCCTTGCTCTTTTCTCCCCCAATCTTCTAGGAGACCCAGACAACTTTACACCCGCCAACCCAATAGTAACCCCACCCCACATTAAACCTGAGTGGTACTTTTTATTTGCATACGCCATCCTTCGTTCCATCCCAAACAAACTAGGCGGAGTTCTAGCCCTCCTGGCCTCCATCCTTGTCCTCATAGTAGTACCCTTCCTACACACCTCAAAACAACGAGCACTAACATTTCGCCCTGCCTCCCAATTTCTATTCTGAACTCTTATCGCAAACGTTGCAATCCTTACATGAATCGGAGGTATACCAGCAGAACACCCCTACATTATTATTGGCCAAGTAGCCTCCCTCCTCTACTTCTCCTTATTCCTAATCTTCTTCCCCCTTACAGGCTTAATAGAAAACAAAGTTCTTGGATGATCTTGCATTAGTAGCTCAGCGCCAGAGCACCGGCCTTGTAAGCCGCCCGCCGGAGGTTAAAATCCCCCCTTTTGCTCGAAGAAAAGAGATTCTAACTCCCACCCCTAACCCCCAAAGCTAGGATTCTAAACTAAACTATTCTCCGCGGCACCAATATAGAACTATTTAGGGACAATGTCCCTTTTTAGACATATATGTATATAGTACATATATCTATTTTAATCTAAATACTATGCATGAATCTCATATCTGCTTGATCAAAATATGTTGATTTTAACCAAATTATGTGAAAAGTCCATTGATGTAAAAACAGCCCAAACTTTTTAATAAGCACTTCTCATACATTCGCAGTGGAGTATTCGTCATAGACCCAAAATACTTGTTTTTGCTAACCTTTTAAAAAGTAATCACGTTTTGCAGATCACGCTAAGAATTTTGAGCCCTAGCCGCACAAGATAAGTATCTGGTCATCAACAGTTTAGTGCATACGTTTAATGAAGGGTCAGGGGCAATTATTGTGGGGGTAGTACCTAGTGAACTATTACTGGCCTCTGGTTCCTATTTCAGGTCCATACGGGGATTCTATTCCCCTTGTTATCGGCTTTCTACGTGCCTCTGATTGATGGTGGGTTACATTTTCTCACACGCATTATGGCATAGACTTGTTTTCTAGTGGGTCAGGTTTCTTTTTTTCTGCTGTCGCCTTTCATCACCCGCAGCAATGCCGGCAAGGCCATCATTTTTAAGGTTGAGCTAAACCTTGATTGAGTATATCATATTTCGATGTTGGAATGACATTCCATAAGAATTGCATCTAGGTATATCATGAGCATAGATGAAATAATTCCCCCCTTTTTCTTAACGAAATATTCTCTCGGTTTTTGGGTAAAACCCCCTTTCCCCCTTAACTCCTGAGATATCTAACACTCCTGAAAACCCCCGAAAACAGGAAACCTCCGAGTTAATTTTTACCACTTTACCATTTTTAATATCATTTCAATGATTTTTTAATTTTATAAAACCCTTCTCAAAATGACGAAATTACACTTTTTTTTACTCCTAACATACCTGTCATCATTTTTAGTCGTATATTTTATACGCTACTTACATTATTGCACGTACCATTTTTTTTTTTTTATCACGTCTACGACATCCTCCACCCCCATTCCGACCCCATCATATTATTACAATACTACTCAC